TAGAGATTTCTCGATTTCGAAATGTCTCAAAGCCTGGGGTAGTAAAAAAAAGTGGGATGCTGTATTTCCGGGATTGTATTTCATATTCGAATGAACCTCGTAATCGTAAGAAAGTAGGTTTTTTAGCTATGGGCCTAGCAAAAGAAAAATCGAGATAGGTTCCCATAGAATGGGACTCCCCCTCTTAAAAATCGGACGTGAAGGTTTTCTCTCATCCGGCTCAAGTAGCTACGCAAAATAAAGAAAGGGGTTCTTATTTTTAAACTTTATTCGGTAAACCCTTAGAAAAAGCTACTCCTTACTCAAGTTCCCGGCAAGAACCAATCTTTGATTGATTCATTCTTCTTTCTTCTTTTGACTTTCATTTAACAACCTTCTAAATTATTTAATTTATTCTTTACGACGAAACGACGAAATGGAAATGTGAAATGAAATTATTTGAGTAGTCTACCTCCCCTAAAACGAAAAATTCCTTTAAAGGAATGCTTTGGTACTCGTTCGTAAGGGATTTACTTGTCGATATATCGTTCCATTCGATCTTTTAGGTCCCTACTCACCTCGATGGTTATGCCATGACGCCCTTTGAAGCATATATGCGATAGATAGACTCCCGTAACCATGCCATATTTGCTTGCTTGAACAGAACTTCTCTCTAAAAGAAATGGAATGGCTAATTCCACGAAAAAGTTTTTTTTTCACGAGGTATAACTAGCGATTCCTATTTATCTGTTACGGAATCGACCATGGATCAATTCCCCGTTCATTTGGAAGTCTTGAATACACCCATAATTCTGAGCTTCATGTTACTCCTACCAAGACACATGTCAGAGTCGGGGGCATCCCAATCAGATTGGTATGACAGTTTCTCATTCCGAATCTGTAAAATGAAAATTTCGATCAAATCACACATCGCAGTATACTAGGCCTTCTAATTCCTTAAGGGGTTTATCCAAAAGATTCGCGATATAACTAGGAAGACGTTTCAAATACCACACATGAGTCACTGGACATGCGAGTTTGATGTATCCCATTTGATATCTTCGTATCCGAGAATCAACAAACTCTACGCCGCATTGTTCACAAAATTTTGAGTCTTCTTTTTCAGCTCTGATTACTCGATAATTTCCACAAGAACAAATTCCACTTTTTATAGGCCCGAAGATTCTTTCACAAAACAATCCATCTTTTTCTGGTTTATTGGTTTTGTAATGAAAAGTATAGGGTTTTGTCACCTCTCCAACTATCTCTCCATTAGGTAAGATTTTGTTGGCCCAAGTCCTTATTTGTTGAGGAGAAACCGGTCCAATTCGAAGTTGTTGATGTTTATACCGATCGATCATAGAATAGAAAATCTGATTCATTCAGATCAAGCTTCCTTCCTATTAATCTGGAAGTTCTTCTCAGATACAAGGAAATGATTCAATTCTAGAGCCAAAGATCGTAGTTCGCGAACGAGCAATCGAAAAGATTCTGGAGCATCCTCGGGATTAGGTACTGTTCCCCCAACGATCGTAGCACCAAGTACTTCTTGACGAGCTCTAATATGATCGGATTTATAAGTAAGCATCTCTTGTAAAATATGAGCAACGCCAAATCCCTCTAGAGCCCAAACTTCCATTTCTCCTACTCGTTGTCCCCCTTGCTTGGCCCTTCCCCTAAGGGGTTGTTGTGTAACAAGTGCGTAAGGTCCACTAGAACGCCCATGGATTTTATCATCAACTTGATGAATTAATTTCAGAATATAGGGCTTTCCTATTAGAACAGGTTGTTCAAAAGGACCTCCTGTTCTTCCATCAAATATTCTGCTTTTTCCCGGATACTCGGGTTCAAATACCCATGGATTTTTTGTTTGCTTACTGGCTTCATATAATTCAGGAAACACTAGTTTTCTTGAAGCTTCTTGCTCATATCTCTCATCAAAGGGTGCTATTCTATAATGTCTCTTTAGCAGATCCCCCGCTAACCCGAGGGAGCATTCAAATATCTGTCCCACATTCATTCGTGAGGGTACTCCCAATGGGTTAAAGACCATATCCACAGTTGTTCCATCTTGAAAATAGGGCATATCTTGTCTGGGCAAAATTTTTGAAATGATACCTTTATTCCCATGTCTTCCAGCTACTTTATCACCCACTTTGATTTCACGTTTCTGTAAAACATATACACGAATCATTTCTGGATTATAACTGGAACTCCCCCTTTTCTGGATCCATCTCACATCAATAACTCGACCTCTTCCACCTATAGGTAGTTTTAGAGAAGTTTCTTTTGCCGTGGATACCTGAATGCCAAGTATGGCTCGTAATAATCTATCCTCAGGGGCATACGACGATTCGTTCGCTGTCTGAGGCGTTAATTTCCCTACTAAAATATCACCAGCTTCTATCCAAGATCCAAGTCTCACAATTCCATTTCTGTCTAAATTGCGGAGTAAATAAGCCTCTAAATGCGGTATTTCTTTAGTGATTCTTTCAGGGCCTTGGCTTGTCACATGAGTCTG